CTTAGTGAAAATATTGAAGTGTCGATTTTGAATGAGCCAAAATCAGTTCTTTTTTTTTTTGCGTGATCAAATTGCTTTTTTTGTTTTTGATTTTGGAAAAAAAAAGAGTTCATTAAAAAAAACAATGTTTTTGTGGGGGGTTCTGTCCCTTAATTTATAGTCAGACTCTCAAGAGTTCAAGTCGAGGCGAGTCTAAAATACACAAGAAAACGAAGGCCTTAAACTAAAATAATGAACCTTCAAATACCTATTTCAACAAATTTTTATTCAGCAATTTGAATCTTTCCTAAAAAATATTGCACCTTAAATCTAGACGATTGTTTATTCATAGGCTATTATGAGTTCAAGACAAGCCGCTATGGTGAAATCGGTAGACACGCTGCTCTTAGGAAGCAGTGCTAGAGCATCTCGGTTCGAGTCCGAGTGGCGGCATGTCATCTCCTAAAAAAAGTAAATAGATCCTATAATGAATAATGAATTCAATTCCCGATTTCGAGTTTATAATTAAGGGAGTCCTTTTTCATTTTAATTTTATGATATTTTCAACCTTAGAGCATATATTAACTCATATTTCTTTTTCGATCGTTTCAATTATACTTACAATTTATTTGATAACCTTTTTAGTTGATGAAATCGTAAAACTATATCATTCATCCGAAAAGGGCATGATAATTTGTTTTTTCTCTATAACAGGATTATTAGTTACCCGTTGGATTTATTCGGGACATTTTCCACTAAGTAATTTATATGAATCATTAATATTCCTTTCGTGGAGTTTTTCTCTTATTCATATAATTCCATATTTCAAAAAAAATAAAAATATTTTAAGCACAATAATTGGGCCAAGTGCTATTTTTACCCAGGGCTTTGCTACGTCAGGTCTTTTAACCGAAATACACGAATCTACAATATTAGTACCCGCTCTTCAATCTGAGTGGTTAATAATGCACGTAAGTATGATGATATTAGGCTATGCAGCCCTTTTGGGCGGATCATTATTATCAGTATCACTTCTAGTCATGACAGTTAGAAAAAACAGAAAGTTTTTTTGTACGCGTAATCATTTAATCAAATTTAATGAGTCATTTTTCTTTGGTGAAATCAAATACATGAATGCACGAAGTAATGTTTTACAAAATACTTCTTTTTTTTCTCCAAAGAATTATTACAGGTCGCAATTGATCCAACAATTGGATTATTGGAGTTATCGGGTTATTAGTCTAGGATTCGTCTTTTTAACCATAGGAATTCTTTCTGGAGCAGTCTGGGCTAACGAAGCGTGGGGATCCTATTGGAGTTGGGACCCAAAAGAAACTTGGGCTTTTATTACTTGGATGGTATTCGCAATTTATTTACATACTCGAACAAATAGAAAATGGAAGGGTAGAAATTCAGCAATTGTGGCGTCTATTGGATTTCTTATAATTTGGATATGTTATTTTGGGGTCAATCTATTAGGAATAGGGCTACATAGTTATGGTTCATTTCCATTAACATCTAATTGAATCCAAGAAGGGGGTTCTTACCAATAGGAATAGAAAAGTGTACAACGCATATCAGATAAAAAACTTTGTGTTAACTCGTGAGAATCCGGTGAATCACTAGAATATTTGACTCACCAGGTTCTCGCCAGTTCCAACTTCTAACATAAGATAAGAAGAAAAGCCTTCTTTTTGTCATTATACAACGAACATTTTCAAAATGAGAAATTTTTTTTTATTCATGAAAATTATCTAGAAAAAGAATTAGATAGAATAACTTCAACCTTTTCAACTGATAGTGAAAGAACGAAATCAGGATATATACCAATACCTAGTACGGGTAAAAAAATAGATATCGAAAGAAATAACTCTCGTGGTCCAGAATCCAAAAAATAAGAGTTTGGAATATGAAATATCTTATATCCATAGAACATCTGCCGTAACATAGATAATAAATAAATAGGAGTTAATATCATTCCAATTGCCATTACAAAAATAATTAGGAGTTTTGTCATTAAAAGATATTTTGGACTAGCAATTAGTCCAAAAAAGATTATTAATTCGGCAACAAAACCACTAATACCCGGTAATGCAAGGGAAGCCATTGAAAAGCTACTGAACATCGTGAATATTTTTGGCATTGGAATAGCTATTCCACCCATTTCGTCAAGATAAACAAGACGTATTCGATCATAAGTCGTTCCCGCCAAGAAAAAAAGTGCAGCACCAATAAATCCATGAGAGATAATTTGTAAAAGGGCTCCGTTCAGCCCCATATCGGTGATAGAACCAATTCCTATAATTATGAAACCCATATGAGATACAGAGGAATAGGCTATTCTTTTTTTTAAATTCCTTTGACCGAAAGATGTTGAAGCTGCATAGATTATTTGTATTGCGCCTACCATCATCAACCAAGGAGAAAATATAGAATGAGCATGTGGGAATAATTCCATATTGATCCGAACTAATCCATACGCTCCCATTTTTAATAAGATTCCGGCTAGAAGCATACAAGTACTATAATGCGCTTCTCCATGGGTATCTGGTAACCACGTATGTAGGGGTATGATTGGCAATTTGACAGCAAAAGCAATAAAAAATCCAATATATAATATTATTTCCAAGGCCACAGGATAGCACTGATTAGCTAAAATTTCAAAATTTAATGTTGGTTCAGCAGAACCATATAAACCGATACCCAGAACTCCAATTAAAAGAAAAATGGAACCCCCTGCCGTGTACAAAATAAATTTTGTAGCTGAGTACAGACGTCTTTTTCCTCCCCACATGGATACAAGTAGATAAACGGGAATTAATTCTAACTCCCACATGAGGAAAAAAAGTAAAAGGTCTCGAGAAGAAAATAACCCTATTTGCCCACTGTACATTGCTAACATCAGGAAATGAAATAATCGAGAATCTCGAGTAACTGGCCAAGCCGCTAAAGTAGCTAAAGTAGTGATGAATCCCGTTAATAAAAAGGTTCCTATAGAAAGTCCATCTAGCCCTAATCTCCAATGAAAATCAAAAAAATTGATCCATTTATAATCCTCCACTAGTTGGATTAATGGATCATCTGATTCGAAATGATAACAGAATGCATAAGTCATTAGAAGAAGTTCTAATATACATACACATAGAGTATACAATCGTATTACTCGATTCCCTCGATGTGGAAGAAAGAAAATTAAAGAACCAGCAAAAATTGGTAAAACAACAATTATTGTTAAGAAAGGAAAATGATTCGTGGTAAAGACAAGATACACTTGGGCCAGAAAAACCCGTGCTCAAAATATTTTCATTTTATTTTGAGCACGGGTTTTGTCGGTAAAAAAAAAATAGATTTCAAGTAGAGTTTTATAGAACGTATTAATAAGCTAGACCCATACTCCGAGTTGTTTCATGCCATAAATAAACCCGAACGCTCAAGAAATCTGTTGGGCAGGCAGATTCACATCTCTTACAACCAACACAGTCCTCGGTCCTTGGAGCGGAAGCAATTTGTTTAGCTTTACATCCGTCCCAAGGTATCATTTCTAATACATCGGTGGGGCAAGCGCGGACACATTGAGTACATCCTATACATGTATCATAAATCTTTACTGAATGTGACATTGGATCTATACATTTTTGAACGTCATAAATTTTCGGTCTAGTAAACTAACTTCTAAATGAATCCTATACTTAGATACCAGACGAATCGATGAGTAATCAGAATCAATGTACTTCCGAATTGGTTTATGAGCAAGGGCCAAAATACTTTAATTTCGTATGTTTTTTCAAACACGAGCAAACCTTACCGTATCAAACCTGCTAATTATGAATATTTGAATTTCCATTTCTATGGCGAAGACTATTTATTCAACAAATTTGATTGATTAATACGAGTTGATTTTCTGTTACGATAAATTGATGAAACAATAGCCGGGCCGATAGCTGCTTCAGCGGCTGCAATAGCTATAACAAAAATGGAGAAAATGTCTCCTTTTAATTGGCGATTATCAAAAATATCCGAAAATGTTACAAAATTCATATTAACTGAATTTAATATAAGTTCAAGACACATAAGAGCTCGAACCATATTTCGACTTGTAATTAATCCATAGATACCAATAGAAAATAAATAGGCACTCAAAACAAGTATATGTTCGAGCATCATTAACCAACTCCTTATCAATCTTGATTCATCTCAATCTGAACAATAATTCAATCGATTTGATTCTAACAACTATGAAAAAAACAAGGAATAGATTGGTAATCCATCGATTGAAAACTAAATTAGACCGGAATTCTAACGAAAAGATTCTAACATTCCCTTTCGCTTGATTCCATTTTAATTACACGTTTTAAAGATTTATTCGTCAATTATTGATCATTGACGAGCTATAGCAATAGCACCTATTAAAGCAACTAAAAGAATTATTGAAACGAGTTCAAATGGAAGAAAAAAATCGGTTGATAAATGAATTCCAATTTGTTGACTATTACTTATCAAGTCTTGTTCTAGAATCTTATTTGATTTTGTAGTCCACATGATCCCATACCAAGATGTATCTGAAATAGTAGTAATTAGTGAAATAAAAAGACTTGTACAAATCATTGAAGTAACCCCATCCCCAACGGTCCAAAGATTAAAATCTTTGTAATATTCTGAACCGTTCATGAACATCACAGCAAAAAGGATTAAAACATTTATAGCTCCTACATAAATAAGTAGCTGCGCAGCAGCTACAAAATATGAGTTCGATAGAATATAGAATAAGGATATACAAAAAAGAACCAATCCCAATGAAAAGGCCGAATAAATTGGATTCGGAAGTAATACTACTGCCAGACTTCCTAATATAAGACCCGATCCCAGAAAGACTAAAAGAAAATCATGTATTGGTCCAGGTAAATCCATTATATTAAAAAAAATCGAAATATTTCATGCCCTTGTTGACCTGACCAGGAAAAAAGAAGTTATACTAAAAACCAGGAGACTTCTTAATTGAATGAATGAAATTAAAATGGGGT